CTAGTTCGAACTATTTATTACTGACGAGCCATAGCAATTGCACCTATCAAAGCAACTAAAAGAATTATGGAAATGAGTTCAAATGGAAGGAAAAAATCTGTTGATAAATGAATCCCAATTTGTTGACTATTACTTAAAAAATCTTGTTCTATAATCTGGTTTGATCTTGTAGTCCAAATAATACCGTACCATGACGTATCTGTAATAATAGTAATTAGTGAAGCAAAAATACTTGCACAAACCATCGCAGTCACCCCATCCCCAACGGTCCAAAGAGTAAAATCGTTGTAAGATGCTGAACCATTCATAAACATCACAGCAAATATGATTAAAACATTTATAGCTCCCACGTAAATAAGGAGCTGTGCGGCCGCTATAAAATGGGAGTTTGATGAAATATATAATAAAGATATACAAACAAGAACCAATCCCAATGAAAAGGCAGAATAAATTGTATTAGTAAGTAATACCACCCCTAAACCTCCTAATATAATAACCAATCCTAGAAAGACTAAAATAAAATCATGTATTGATCCGGGTAAATCCATTTTATGTAAAATTAAGAAATAAATAAAAAATCTTTCATGATCTTATTGACCTGACCAGTAAATGGACCCTATTTTTTTATGAATTTAATTCTAAATGCTAACAAATTCTAATGAGTGTGGATTGATGTGTATCCAATAATTGAATCAATCTCGTTTTTTATTTTTTATCAGAATAAAAAATTTAAAATGGGAGCTATATATGTTAAAAAAATTACTGATAGATGATATATCACTCGATTTTAACTCCAAATGACGCCTCGATTCTCATCAACTAATTAATAGTTGGGATTTCTATTGTAGTTATTGACCAAGGAAAAATAAAACTAAAATTTTTAAATCATGGGGTTGACGTATTTTTTCTTTGAGGCGAATTCAAAATTGTTCTAATTGTGTAATCGTCAATTACTGGCATTGGTAAACGACCCAAAGCTATTTGATTATAATTCAATTCGTGACGATCATAAGTAGAAAGTTCATATTCTTCAGTCATTGATAAACAATTTGTTGGACAATACTCAACGCAATTACCACAAAAAATACAGATTCCGAAATCAATACTGTAATTAAGCAATCGTTTCTTTCTAATATTTGTTTCTAATTTCCAATCCACAACAGGTAAATCTATAGGACATACACGAACACATACTTCACAAGCAATGCATTTATCAAATTCAAAGTGGATTCGACCGCGGAAACGTTCCGATGTGATTAATTTTTCATAAGGATATTGAATAGTTACAGGTAAACGATTTGCGTGCGATAAGGTAATCATAAAACTTTGACCAATGTACCTTGCAGCTCGGACTGTTTGTTGACCATAATTCATGAACCCGGTTACCATGGGGAACATATCGTGAATATATCGAATTTTTTTTTCTCTTGTTTGGGACAGGTCGTGATAGTGTATTTACAGTGCAAGGAGTTGGGAAGAAGTTGTTAATAATAGATTACCTAGAGAAATAGGTAAAAGAAATTTCCATCCAAGGTTTAATAATTGGTCCACTCTTAACCTAGGTAAAGTCCATCTTGTTGTGATAGGAATAAACAAGAACAAATATGTTTTAGCTAATGTAATAAAGAGAAAAATTGTGGTTCCAAAGACGCCACCTACTTTATTTATTTCAAATAGTTCAGGAATAAACATGTAAGGAATAGAGAGATTCCACCCACCCAAGTAAAGAACTGTTACAAACAATGAAGAAACTAGTAGATTTAGATAAGAAGCAACATAAAATAAACCAAATTTGATACCCGAATATTCAGTTTGATAACCCGCTACTAATTCTTCCTCTGCTTCTGGTAAGTCAAAGGGTAATCTCTCACATTCTGCTAGGGAGGAAATTATAAAAACGATAAACCCAATAGGTTGACGCCACAAATTCCATCCCCAAAACCCATATTTTGCCTGTGCCTCAACTATATCAACTGTACTTGAACTGTTAGATAATTATAGTCGGTGATAACATCACTGTTCCCATCGCTATTACAGAACCGTACATGAGATTTTCACCTCATACGGCTCCTCCAGGACCACAAAGAAATCTAAGGACCGGATCGGCATTCTTTATGGCGATATGTTCTAGATCGAGTAACAATCTATTGAGAGGTCCCGAATTAGACCAATGGAATTCTGTCTGCTATAATAAAAAAAAAGTACTTCTGAATTGATCTCATCCTTTACTAATTTAGAATGTTTTTTTGAGTAATAACTTCAACCTTCAATAAATCTTCTATAAATATTCATAGATATTTGAACCCAGCTTTTTCAATTACGAAAAAGAATTAGATATTACAATATTACATAGTTCATAAATCAAGAAATTGCTTTCTATATAAATTAATTAATCTTTCTCTCTCTTTTTTTCTTCATTTTTATTGTAATTGCAGTCTTTCTACTTTTTTCGTTCCTATTCTTGTTTCTAAAAAGTGGATTCAAAAAAAGTAAAGGATTATTTCGTTCTTGATAGTAATTTCTTTAATCGGTGGATAGGAGCATACTCTGGATCGGAATCATGGGGAGTACTACCTGATCATTTCTACTAACGTAAAGCCCCAATTGGTCTTCCTTTTATGCGGAAACGGCCCTTTGTATAATTTACATAATCTCTATTACTAATCCCTTGTGTAATTTGGTGTTTCTAACCATCCACTCATTTTTGCCCAATCGCCTGTTATGGTAGTCGGGTAATATAGCCAAACGCTAATGAAAACCCCATACAGTTGATCTTGTGAACCCGCTTCAAGCCATGATGCCCAACCAATCAATCTTGGGGTAAACAGTCTCTACTGCTTATATTTACTTTTGCTTAATCCTGGTACATAGGAAATGAGGCTCGACTTCTTACTGCAAACTTATAAGCTGTTTTTTTTCACTCATAGAACTATCTGATTTAGTTCATCAACACTAACGATGAACAAAAAACGGAGACTATCTATTCAACGCTTTCCGCGAAAGAACGGAAATAGTCAAAAGTTTATGTCTCAACGAATCACACGTAGAGATATTGATAACACACATAGAGTTAATGGTATTTCATAACTAATGGATTGAGCAGCTGCTCGTAAACCACCTAAAAAGGAATATTTATTATTTGATCCATATCCTGATATAAGAAGTCCAATAGGAGCAATACTTGAAATAGCGATCCATAAAAAAACCCCGATATTTATATCAGCTAGGATAAGATGAGAACCAAAAGGAATTACTGAATAACTTAGTAAAATTGATATGACCGCTACCGATGGTCCGATACTGAATAAACCACTATCTCCTCTAGATGGAATAATATCTTCTTTAACAAGTAGTTTTGTCCCATCTGCTATAGCTTGGAGAATTCCCAAAGGGCCGGCATATTCAGGTCCAATACGTTGTTGTATCCCTGCGGATAGTTCTCTTTCTAACCACACAATTACTAGTACACCTATTGTTATTCCCAATACAAGAGTCAAAATAGGTATAAACATCCATATGATCCCATAGATCTCCTTTAAAGACTCCAATCTGTAAAAAGAATTGATATCTTGTATTTCTGTTCTATCAATTATCATTTCAACGGTCAACTTCTCCCATAATGATATCTATACTACCTAGTATCGTCATAATATCAGCCAATTTCATTCTTTTAACTAACTGAGGAAGAATTTGCAAATTGATAAAACCTGGCGGTCGTATTTTCCATCGCCAAGGAAAAACACTTTGATCTCCTATCAAAAAAATGCCCAACTCTCCCTTTGGTGCTTCGATTCTCGCATAAAGTTCTTGTTTCGACAATTCAAAAGTGGGCGAAGGCTTTTTACTAATGAATCGATATTCAAAATCATTCCATTTTGGATCCCTTACTATATCAAAGCATCGGTTTTCTAAATTCTCATAGGGCCCTCCTGGAATTCCTTCCAGAGCCTGTTGAATAATTTTTATAGATTCCGTCATTTCGCTGATTCGTACTAAATAACGAGCTAACGAATCCCCTTCTTTTTGCCATTTGATTTCCCAATTAAATTCGTCATAACACTCATAATGATCAACTTTACGAAGATCCCACTTTATTCCGGAAGCTCGTAGCATTGGTCCTGATAAACCCCAATTTATTGCTTCCTCTTCGCTAATAATCCCTACTCCCTCAACTCGGTCTAAAAAAATAGGATTTCGTGTAATAAGGTTTTGATATTCAGCAACCCCTGTTAAAAAATAATCACAGAAATCTAAACATTTATCTATCCAGCCATGGGGTAGATCAACAGCGACTCCTCCGATACGAAAATAATTATGCATCATTCTCATACCAGTGGCAACTTCGAATAGATCATATACTAATTCTCTTTCTTTGAAAATATAGAAGAAAGGGGTTTGTGCACCAATATCGGCCATAAAAGGTCCGAGCCATAACAAATGAGAAGCTATACGACTCAACTCCAACATAATTACTCTGATATAGCTGGCTCTTTTCGGTACTTGAATATTTCCTAACTGCTCTGGTGCATTTACGGTTATCGCTTCTGTGAACATAGTAGCTAAATAATCCCACCTTGTTACATAAGGTAAATATTGTATAATTGTTCGGTTTTCTGCTATTTTTTCCATTCCTCTGTGTAAATAACCCAATATTGGTTCACAGTCAATAACATCTTCACCATCTAGAGTAATGATGAGTCGAAGAACACCATGCATTGATGGGTGCTGAGGACCCATATTTACTATCATGAGGTCTTTTTTTGTAGCTGGTACATTCATAGGTTTTTCCCCGATTGATTCTTCCACGAATTGCCGAAAATAATAAAAATTCAAGATCGAACATCAAATAATTAAAGTTCTTTAAAATTAAAATTAGTGAGTTTTTGGCTCACGAATTTCCAACCGACCAATTAATTCTTTATAACGTACTCGATTTTTCTTTGACAAATAAGCTAGTAATCGTTGACGTTTTCCCAGAATTTTACGTAAACCTCTCTGAGATAAATAGTCTTTTCTGTGCAATTCCAAATGTGAAGTAAGTCGTCGTATCTTATTAGTGAAACTTAATACTTGAAATTCAACAGACCCCGGGTTTTCTTCTTTTTTTTCTTGGAAAAAAACTGAAATGAATGAATTTTTTACCATAAAACGTAAATTGCTCCCCCTTTTATTGTTTAAAGATATTTTTTTTATTGTTAATTTTACTGATCAGAAATAATAAAAAAGAATAATGCTAACCATTTGAATCGGGTATACTAAATTAAGTTATCTACTCTTAATTTTCTCAAAAAAAAATTCCGTTGATTTTTTTATTTATAGATCGAATTATCATGGAATGTAAGATACTACATGTATGTATTAGTTTGCTTTGAAATATTAGATATGATATCTGATATCTAGCAAAAATTTATCGTCGTCTATTTTAAAATTGTGGATATTGATATTGTGGATACATATGTAGCCTTAACACACTGAAACTACTGCTATTAGTGGTATCAAACCAATAGCGATTCATACAAGCTAAATCTTCTAATCGATAAGTGGGCCACAGAAAGAACTTTAATTTTTTTAATTTATTTTTATCTATATCAAGACTTGGGCTTGTATCCAAAAATTTAACACAGTTTTTTACGTTCGTTCCATCCCAAAGTATGGGATTTAGACCCGCACCCTTCCCTTTTCTTGAATTGAATGAAATTACAATTCTCAATTCTCTCCGACGTCTAGGTGATAAAATATTTTCGGGAACGAGCAAAGCATAATCGTTTTTATCTCTATTTCCAGTTATTTTTTGATGTCTTGTAAGGGATTTAAAAAAATTATTTTTATCACCATATCTTTGATTAATGCGATCTTTATTCTTATGAACCAATGAAATACTTATGCTTTGATATCTAATAAATTGTCCATTCGTTTTGACAGACAGACGAACCGGTTCGATGCTAACCCCCCCTCCTTTCACCAATTCGGGAATATGGACATCCTTGTGACTCAGCATTATATTGAAAATCATTTCGCCTCGTTGCAGAGAGGATATAAAAACTTTTCGCGGGCTTCTCAGTCTAAGCAGGAGACAATATACCTTGATATTATTGATTAGTTGTTGATTAAAAAAAGAATCATTTATAAATTGAATAAGCAAATTATTTTGTAGGAAAAAATCTAATTCTGTTTCTGTAGCGCTTGTGTTTTGCTTTTTATTTGTATGGTTTTTTATGACTGATCCCGCATAATCTTCTTCAATATATTTTTTTTCATTGATGTTTTTATTTGTACTAATCGGTGCATTTCCCTGAAAAAAAAAAAAAAGTAATTTTATGGGTATGACCCAGGGTTTTATTTTATATGAATTATAAAGTAACATAACTTCTGGGAAGAACCAAAGTTCAAAATCGGATATGGCCTTGCTTTGTATTTCTTCATTCATTCCCATCCAAGCAAAATGTTTTTTAGTGAAGGGGTTGATGTCTTCATGAATTGTGAGATAAAAAGGATATTTCTTATACATTTTCTCAACTTTTTGATCGTGACTAGTCTGTTTATTACTGGTGCTATGGATCCAAGCCTCACTAGTGAGCTTCTTTCTAACACTAAAATGGATAATTTTCCAATCCGCATATTTTCTATCCGGATTTTTAGCCATAATAGCATCTTTTCCTAGATAATTCTTGATAAGTATAATTGCCAACCCATCAAATAATTTTTGTTTATCTATGTTGTAATTATAAGAAATCTCTTCGGTATTGTTTACGTGTAATGATGATACATAACTATAGGAGTTCCTCTTAGCTTCATAATTAATAGATTTAGATGAGAAGAGGTCATATTCAGAGTGTCTTTTAAAATTTTCTTTTTTATTTGGTAATAGAGAATAAGTTTCTTTTTCATATTCATATGAATACCATTTGTTTAAATCTTTTTGGGGGGCTTTATTAACTCTATTTTGCCATTTTTGGGCTACTAATTTAGACCATTGAATTTTAGATAAATTATATTGATAATGAACCCTTAACCAATTTTTCCATTGATTCAGTCTAGAATTATGAAGTTTTTTATTTTTGAATTCGGAACTAAATATTCCTTGTGTTCTAAAATATCCCGTTAGTTCGTTTTTCTTTAAAACGGGTGTTCCGTGATATTGAAGAACAGATCTTAAGTTAATAACGTGGGTTTTTGATAATTTGTAAAATACATATGCTTGTGACAAAGAAGGTAAGTTCTTTGAATATTTTTTAATATTACTAGAAAGTGACTTTATAAAGTGAATTTGTGTGTTTTTTTTTTTCTCAATTCTTTCGGGATTTGCTTTACTATAAATAGTGTAAATGTATTTTTTAACTTTTTTTGTTGTTGATTCAAGAAAAACTTGTGTGTCGATCCGAAGAATATTAATCATACCTAAGAAGTATATCCTTTGAAAGAAAAATTGTATAAAAAAATGTGATTTACGGATTAATCTAATCTTTCTTCTTTTTAACACCTGAAAAATATATATATAGG